TCTTTTGTCAAAGAGGTCCGTGCTTTCTTTGTTGAAGTAAGTACAAATGGTCTGATTCGAGATTTCTTAAGAATCGACTTAGTGAAATCCCCCATGTCGTATATCAGAAAAAGGAATAATCTGTCAGATTCGGGATTCATCTCTGATAATGGCTCAGATCAGATCAATCCATTTTATTCCCTTTATTCCAAGGCCGGGATTCAACAATCACTTAGTCAAAATCACGGAACTATTCGTACGTTGTTGAATAAAAATAAGGAATCCCAATCTTTGCTAATTTTATCATCATCTAATTGTTTTCGAATGGATCCATTCAATCATGTAAAATATCACAATGTGATAAACAAATCAATGAATAAAAATCCTCTAATTCCAATTAGAAATTCCTTGGGTCCTTTAGGAACAGCCTTTCAAATTCCGAATTTTTATTCATTTTACCCTTTAATAACTCATAATCAGATCTCGGTAACTAAATATTTGCAACTTGACAATTTCAAACATCTTTTTCAAGTAAATAAATATTATTTAATGGATGAAAACGGGATCATTTTTAATCCCGATCCATATAGTAATATCATTTTGAATCCATTCAATTTAAATTGGTATTTTCTTCATCAAAATTATAATCATAATGATTGTGAAGAAACGTCCACAATAATGAGTCTCGGGCAATTTATTTGTGAAAATGTATGTATAGCCAAAAAAGGCCCACACCTAAAATCGGGTCAAGTTTTAATCGTTCAAATTGACTCTGTAGTACTAAGATCAGCTAAGCCTTATTTGGCTACTCCAGGAGCAACTGTTCATGGGCATTATGGAGAAATTCTTTACAAGGGAGATACATTAGTTACATTTATATATGAAAAATCGAGATCTGGTGATATAACACAAGGTCTGCCAAAAGTGGAACAGGTTTTAGAAGTGCGTTCGATTGATTCAATATCAATGAACTTAGAAAAGAGGGTTGAGGTTTGGAACAAGCGTATTCCAAGAATTCTTGGAATTCCTTGGGGATTCTTGATTGGTGCTGAGCTAACTATAGTACAAAGTCGTATTTCTTTGGTTAATAAGATTCAAAAGGTTTATCGATCTCAGGGAGTGCAGATCCATAATAAGCATATTGAAATTATTGTACGTCAAATAACATCAAAAGTGTTGGTTTCAGAAGAAGGAATGTCTAATGTTTTTTTACCTGGAGAACTTATTGGATTGTTACGAGCAGAACGAGCGGGGCGTGCTTTAGAAGAACCGATCTCTTATCGCGCTATCTTGTTAGGAATAACTCGAGCATCTCTGAATACTCAAAGTTTTATATCCGAAGCAAGTTTTCAAGAAACTGCTCGAGTTTTATCAAAAGCCGCTCTCCGTGGTCGTATCGATTGGTTGAAAGGGCTGAAAGAAAACGTTGTTCTAGGGGAGATGATCCCTGCTGGAACCGGATTCAAAGGATTAGTGCATTGTTCAAGGCAACATACGAACTTAAAAAAAACAAAGAATTTTTTTTTATTCGAGCGAGAAATAAGAGATATTTTCTTGTACCATAGGGAATTATTTGACTCTTGTATTTCAAAGAATTTACATAATACATCTGAAGGATCTTTTATAGGATTTAATGGTTCTTAATAGCAATAGCAATAGTAGATTTCTGCGGATTCCTATTTTTAACTTAATTATTTTTGGTTTGCTGTAGTCATTTGATTTGTTAATTTTTTAACAGTAATAAAGATAATAACCACTAGAAAGGAATGGCTTGGATTGGGCATAAACGGCCAATCTCCGGTAGAAGAGAAGGTTCCATCGGAACAATTATTTATGCTTTTTTTTTTCAAAAAAAAAAAAGAGAAAGTGTGAGGAGAAATGACAAAAAGATATTGGAACATAAATTTGGAAGAGATGATGAAAGCAGGAGTTCATTTCGGTCATGGTACTAGGAAATGGAATCCTAGAATGGCTCCTTATATATCTGCAAAGCGTAAAGGTATTCATATTACAAATCTGACTAGAACAGCTCGTTTTTTATCCGAAGCTTGTGATTTAGTTTTTGATGCAGCAAGTAGGGGAAAACAATTCTTAATTGTTGGTACCAAAAATAAAGCAGCTGATTCAGTGGGGCGGGCTGCGATAAGGGCTCGGTGTCATTATGTTAATAAAAAATGGCTCGGCGGTATGTTAACAAATTGGTCCACTACAGAAACACGACTTCATAAGTTTAGGGACTTAAGAACAGAACAAAAGACAGGTAAACTAAAGTCTCTTCCTAAAAGAGATGCAGCTGTGTTGAAGAGACAATTATCTCACTTGCAAACATATCTAGGTGGGATTAAATATATGACGGAGTTGCCTGATATTGTAATTATCATCGATCAACAAGAAGAATATACGGCTCTTCGAGAATGTATCACTTTGGGAATTCCAACAATTTCTTTAATTGATACAAATAGTGATCCTGATCTTGCAGATATTTCGATTCCAGCGAATGATGACGCTATAGCTTCAATTCGATTAATTCTTAACAAATTAATATTCGCAATTTGTGAAGGTCGTTCTAGCTATATACAAAATTATTGATTAATAATAAGATAAATAATTTATTTTTTATTTTTTTTTAACCCCCTGGGTTTAGATTTATGGAATTAGTTATTACTCCTAAATCATACAAAAGAAAAAGAGATAAAAAAACTGTGAATATGAATAGTATATGATTTGTTTAGTTGCTATACAAAACCAAAATATACAATTCAAATGAGCAAGTTGAAAAAAATAGATGATTGAATCAAAATAATTTTATTTCAAGTTCTTATTTTATTTCTATCAGAGGGCAATATGAATGTTCTATCATGTTCGATCAGCACACTAAAGGACTTATACGATCTATCTGGTGTAGAAGTAGGCCAACATTTCTATTGGCAAATAGCAGGTTTCCAAGTTCATGCCCAAGTACTTATTACTTCTTGGGTTGTAATTGCTATCTTATTAGGTTCTGCCATTCTAGCGGTTCGGAATCCACAAACTATTCCAACTGATGGCCAAAATTTCTTTGAATATGTCCTTGAATTCATTCGAGACGTGAGCAAAACTCAGATTGGAGAAGAATATCGTCCATGGATTCCCTTTATTGGAACTCTGTTTTTATTTATTTTTGTTTCAAACTGGTCAGGTGCTCTTTTACCGTGGAAAATTATACAGTTACCCCAAGGAGAGTTAGCTGCACCGACGAATGATATCAATACGACTGTTGCCTTAGCTTTAATGACGTCAGTAGCATATTTCTATGCAGGTCTTACCAAAAAAGGATTAGGTTATTTTAGCAAATACGTTCAACCTACTCCAATTCTTTTACCCATTAATATCTTAGAAGATTTTACAAAACCCTTATCGCTTAGTTTTCGACTTTTTGGAAATATATTAGCTGATGAATTAGTAGTTGTTGTTCTTGTTTCTTTAGTACCTTTAGTGGTTCCTATACCAGTCATGTTCCTTGGATTATTTACAAGCGGCATTCAAGCTCTTATTTTTGCAACTTTAGCTGCAGCTTATATAGGCGAATCTATGGAAGGTCATCATTGACTAGTTTTTGAAATAGTCTTTTTTTTTAGGCTAGCCTAAGACTATGGCTAATCTACTTAGGGAATATAAATATAGAACTACGATATATATCATCTAAAGAAATACCAAAAAAGATTGCGATATTAAGGAATTGTAAATTGTAATAAAAAAGGAAAGAGATCCAAAAGATCTTTTTCCTAAAATTCACCTTAAATTCATTGGTATCAATTTATAGCATGTGATAAAAGGATTAAAAAAGATTTTTTTTAGGATGATTCGTCTAATCAATTTAATTTAATTAAAGTCAACGATTGACCAAAATCAAATTTGAATAAATAATAAATTGCAGGAATTTAGTTTAGCTCACTAATATTTATTTCTATGCTAAACTAATTCTTGTGGATATCTCGAAGACAATTTCTAGAATCTAATTTAATCTAACATTAAAATATGAATAGTTAGTTTGCGTTATGTAAAAAAGACATGTATATATGATATTAGATATTGACTAGTTATATATGAACTAAGGATTTATCTAATCTGTCCCACTCTGTCCCACCACTCTTTTGAATTTAGTTTTAGATAGGGATTCCATTCGAAGTTCTTCCTTTTCGTCTTTGGCTGTGAATTGAATCAATAAAAAGATGAAATAAAGAACGAAGGATTCAAAGAATGGTTCACAAAAAAGAAATGGAAGAAAAAAGTCGTATATATATATTGGATTTACAAAAAGCCAGTGGATAGTAACTAAAAAACAGATATCAAGATAGTTCTGATAGTTCAATAATAAATATTATTACTTTAATTCGAGTTCTTAGTTATTTTGACTGGATGAATCTTCGTGATGGAATAATTAAATCATAAGTCATTGGAAGATTGTATCATTAACTATTTTTTTTTTTGTGTGAGGAATTTATCATGAATCCACTAATTTCTGCCGCTTCCGTTATTGCTGCCGGGTTGGCCGTTGGGCTTGCTTCTATTGGACCTGGAGTTGGTCAAGGTACCGCTGCGGGCCAAGCTGTTGAAGGTATCGCGAGACAACCGGAGGCAGAAGGAAAAATACGAGGTACTTTATTGCTTAGTTTGGCTTTTATGGAAGCTTTAACAATTTATGGACTGGTTGTAGCATTAGCACTTTTATTTGCGAATCCTTTTGTTTAATCCTATAAATCTGAAAATTACGTATTTTTTTTTTATAAACTGAGACTTGCTCTCGAATTAGATTAAGATTCCACTCTTATAATTATTCACTCTTATAATTATTCGTTGGGACAATAATCCATGGGAAGGATTAATTTCAGGATGGGTAATTAGTACATTAACTCCCTTTCTTCCTTCCCCTTATCTTAGTCTAACGGACAAAGAGTATTGCAAAAAAGAGGTTTTTTGCAATACATGAGACTTGGTCCCAAATTCTAACTTAATTCTAATAAGTATTATTATTGAGAATT